ACTTTTTGGATTATGGATCTACTACCAGAAATTCAATGCGTAATCTCAGCATTCAATGTGTATTCCTGAATAATCTCATTTTTCAATTATTCAACCATTTCATTTTACCAAGCTCAACATTAGCCAGATTAGTCAACATTTATATGTTTCGATGCAACAACAAGATGTTATTTGTAATAAGTAGTTTTATTGGTTGGTTAATTGGTCACATTTTCTTCATGAAATGGGTTGGATTGGTATTATTCTGGATACGGAAAAATCGATCTATTACTATTAGATCGAATAAGTACATTAGATCTAATAAGTACCTTGTGTCACAATTGACAAATTCTATGGCTCGAATCTTTAGTATTCTCTTATTTATCACCTGTGTCTACTATTTAGGAAGAATACCATCGCCTATTGTCACTAAAAAATGGAAAGAAACCTCCGAAACGGAAGAAGTGGAGGAAAGTGAGGAAGAAACAAATGTAGAAATAGAAACAACTTCCGAAACGAAGGGGATTAAACAGGAACAAGAGGCATCTACCAAAGATGACCCTTCCCTTTTTTCGGAAGAACAGGAGGATCCGGAAAAACTAAATGGGGTTCAAAGTCCAGAAAATTGGAGGTTGGAAATACTTAAGGAAAAAGGAGAAGATCAAAAGGAAAAAGGAGAAGATCAAAATCTCTTCTGGTTTGAAAAACCTCTTGTGACTCTTCTTTTCGACTATAAACAATGGAATCGTCCATTGCGATATATAAAAAATAATTGTTTTGATCAAGCTGTAAGAAATGAAATGTCACAATCTTTTTTTCATACATGTACAAGTGATGGAAAACAAATAATATCGTTTACATATCCACCTAGTTTGTCGACTTTTTTGGAAATGATACAAAGAAAAATGTCTTTGTGTACGACAGAAAAACTATCCCCAGAGGATGTGTATAATCATTGGGTTTATACCAATAAACAAAAAAGGATTAACTTGAGCAATGAGTTCATAAATCGAATAGAAGCTCTGGAGAAGGGATCTCCTGCTCTGGATGTGCTCGAAAAAAGGACCAGATTGTGCAATAATGAAAATGAACAAGAATGCTTACCTAAAATATATGATCCTTTTTTGAACGGACCATATCGTGGAACAATCAAAAACGTGTATTCACGTTCAATCATGAATGATTCAATCACTTCAACAGAAGATTTTATGGTTTGCATAAATAAGATTCATGATATTTTTACTACCGATTCCCGAGAATTTGAACATAAAGTGGATTCATTTAATGGAGAATCATTATCGACAGACATTAGTCATTCCTTGACCTCAATAAGTCAATTCGCTAGAGAAGCAACACCTAGTTTGAATTTGAAAAGACTTGCTTTATTGGGCCAACAAAAAAGACTTGATTCAGAAAATCAAACGAAATCTTTGAAATTTCTATCCGATGTAGTTACAACTGATCCAAATGATCAAACAGTTCGAAATAAATCTATTGGAATAGAAGAAATCGGTAAAAGGGTTCCTCGATGGTCATACAAATTGACCAATAATTGGGAAGAGGAGGAAGAAAATGAAGAAGAATCGACGGAAAATCAGAAGATTCGATCAAGAAAAGCCAAACGTGTGGTAGTTTATACTGAAAACGATGAAAATAGCAATACTACTACCAGTACCAATATTGATACTGACCAAACAGAGGAGGTGGCTTTGATACGTTACTCACGACAATCGGATTTTTGTCGGGATCTAATCAAAAGATCTATGCGTGCTCAAAGACGTAAAACTGTTACTTGGAAAATATTTCAAGCAAACGCGCATTCCCCACTTTTTTTGGACAGAATGGACAAAACATTTTTTTTTTCTTTTGATATCTCCAGAATGATGAACCTCTTTTTTATTTTTAGGAACTGGGTGGGTAAAGGTCCGGAATTCAAAACTTCGGATTTTAAGGAGGAAAAGGCAAAAGAAAAAAAAAAAGACGAGAAAAAGGGGGAGAATGAACGGATGGCAATAGCAGAAACTTGGGATACTATTCCTTTTGCTCAAGTAATAAGAGGTTCTCTGTTAGTAACCCAATCGATTCTTCGAAAATACATCGTACTGCCTTCATTGATAATAGCTAAAAATCTCGGCCGGATGTTATTATTTCAATTCCCCGATTGGGACGGGGATTGGAGGGATTGGAATAGAGAAATACACGTTAGATGCACCTATAATGGTGTTCAATTATCAGAAACAGAATTTCCGAAAAACTGGCTAACAGACGGTATTCAGATAAAGATCCTATTTCCTTTCTGTCTGAAACCTTGGCATAGATCTAAGCTACGACCACATCATGGAGATTCAATGAAGAAGAAAGGAAAAAAAAAGAATTTTTGTTTTTTAACAGTTTGGGGAATGGAAACTGAATTACCGTTTGGTTATCCCCGAAAAGGGCCTTCCTTTTTTAAACCCATTTTAAAAGAACTCGAAAAAAAAATTCGAAAAGCGAAAAAGAAATTTCTAGTTCTAAGAGCTTTAAAAAAAAGAACAAAACGAAAGATCTTAAAAGAAAAAAAAAGATGGATTCTAAAAAATTTTCCATTTATAAAAAGAATAATAGAAGAATTTGAGAAAGTGAATCCAATTTTCTTATTTGGATTGAGGAAAGTATATGAACCGAATAAAAATGGAAAAGATTCCATAATCAGTAATAAGATTAACCATGAATCAATCATTCGAATTCGATCTGTGGACTGGACAAATTATTCACTGACAGAAAAAAAAATGAAGGATCTGGCTGATAAGACAACCACAATCAGAAATCAAATAGAAAAAATGAAAAAAGACAAGAGAAAAATATTTCTAACTCCAGATAGAAATATTAGTACTAGCAAAACACGTTGTGATGATAAAAGAGCACAGAAACATATTTGGCAGATATCAAAAAGAAGAAGTGCCCGATTAATACGTAAATGGCACTATTTTATGAAATCTTTCATTGAAAGAATATACATAGAAATTCTTTTCTGGATCATTAATATTCTCAAAATCAATGCCCAGCTTTTTCTTGAATCAAGAAAAAAAATTCTCAATAAAAACATTTCCAATTATGAAAGAAATAAAGAAGGAATTGATGAAACAAATAAAAATGCAATTCACTTTATTTCGACTATAAAAAAGTCGCTCTCTAATATCTCTAATATTAGTAATAAGAAATCACAGATTTCGTGTGACTTATCTTTCTTATCCCAAGCATATGTATTTTATAATTTATCACAAACCCAAGTTCTTAATAAGTATCACTTGGGATCTGTACTTCAATATTGTGGAACAGATCTTTTTCTTAAGGATAGAATAAAAGACCATTTTGGGACACGAAGAATATTTGATGCCAAATCAAGGCCTAAGAAACTTCCGAATTCTGGAATGAATGAATGGAAAAATTGGTTAAGGGATCATTATCAATACAATTTATCCCAAACTAGATGGTCTAGATTAGTATCGCAAAAATGGCGAAATATAGTCAATCAGCGTTGTACGATTCAAAATAAAGACTCAAAAAAAGATTCATATGAAAAAGAAAAAGACCAATTCATTCATTTCGAGAAACGAAAGAATTATGTAGTGAATTCATTGTCAAGTCAAAAAGATCAATTTCAAAAACACTACAGATATGATCTATTCTCACATGAATATATTCATTATGAGGGCAGGAGGGACTCATATATTGATAGATCCCCATTACATGGCGACCGAAAGATTCCATATAATTACAACACACCTAAACCCGAATCATTTTATATACCGGGGAGTATAACTATTAGTGATTATCTAGGAGAAGAATCTATTATTGATACGGGGAAAAATTCGTATAGAAAATATTTGGAGTGGAGAATTCTCGATTTTTGTCGTACGAAAAATATCGATATTGAGGTCTGGACTGATATAGATACTGGAACCAACATTAATAAAAATACTAAAACAGGAACTAATTATTATCTAATAATTGATAAAAAAGATCTTTTTGATATCACAATTCATCAAGAAATCAACCCATCCAATCAAAAAAGTTTTTTTGATTGGATGGGAATGAATGAAGAAATGCCATATTGTCCCATATCGAATCTGGAACCTTGGTTCTTCTCAGAATTTGTGCTACTTTATGATGCATATAAGATTAAACCATGGATTATACCAATCAAATTACTTCTTTTGAATTTGAATGAAAATGAAAACATTAGTGAAAATAAAAACATCAATGGAAATCAAAAAAAGGATCTTCGTATATCATCATCTAATCAAAAAGAATATCTTGAGTTAGAGAATCGAAATCAAGAAGAAAAAGAACAGCTGGACCGAGGGAATCTTGGATCATATCCAATAAACAAAAAAAAAGATCTTGAAAAAGGTTACGCGAAATTCAACATTAAAAAACATGGAAAGAAAATACAATCCAAGAGCAAGAAGGAAGCAGAACTAGATTTCTTCCTGAAAAGATATTTGCTTTTTCAATTGAGATGGAATAATCTTGTGAGTCAAAGAATTATCAATAATATCAAGGTATATTGTCTCCTGCTTAGACTGATAAATCCAAGGGAAATTGCTATATCCTCTATTCAAAAAGGGGAAGTGCGCCTGGGTATAATGCTGAGTCATAAGGATCTAACTTTTACAGAATTGATAAAAAGAGGAATATTGATTATCGAACCGCTTCGTCTGTCTACAAAATGGGATGGACAATGTCTTATGTATCAAACCATAGGTATTTCATTGGTCCATAAGAATAAGCACCAAACTAATCGAAGATGCCGAGAGAAAAAACATGTTGATGAGAATTATTTCGATAAATCCATTTCACAACATGGAAAAATACTTGTGGATGGAGACGAAAATCATTATGATTTGTTTGTTCCTGAAAATATTCTATCTCCTAGACGTCGTAGAGAATTGAGAATTGTAATTTGTTTTAATTCCGAGAATGGGCATGTTGTGGATGGAAATCCAGTATTTTCCAATGAAAACAACGTAAAAAACTGTAGGCAATTTTTGGATGAGGACAAAAATATTGATACAGATATAAATAAATTCATCCAATTCAAGTTGTTTCTTTGGCCCAATTATCGATTAGAGGATTTAGCTTGTATGAATCGCTACTGGTTTGATACCAATAATGGCAGTCGTTTCAGTATGTCAAGGATACATATGTATCCGCGATTCAGAGTTAGTTGATGGTACATTTCCTATATCACGTGTCATATCCAGTATATAAAGGAGATGTACATGTACGTTTGGTACATTACATTCTGATACACGATACTGATTCAATGATGTAGATCTAGGAATGAATCGACAGAATTTTCTTAGGTCCAAATCATTTCCTTTTGTGGGTGCAGAAATGTAGATTATTTTTTTGATTCTGTGTACCAGATCGAAACGAGCTGGCATTATTATTATTCCTGATCGTTAAAATCCATTTCTGTGGAAAAGAAAGAAAAAAAGAGAGAAGAATTCTTTTTATGGTAAAAAATTCATTCATCTCAGTTATTCTGCAAGAAGAAAAAGAAAAAAACAAAGGGTCTGTTGAATTTCAAATATTCAATTTCACCAATAAGATACGGAGACTTACTTCCCATTTGGAATTGCACAGAAAAGACTATTTATCTCAGAGAGGTCTGCGGAAAATTCTGGGAAAACGTCAACGGCTACTGGCTTATTTGTCAAAGAAAAATAGAGTACGTTATAAAGAATTAATTGGCCAGTTGGATATTCGGGAACCAAAAACTCGTTGATTTGAAGATTCGTTTGAATTTGAATTATTTGGTTTATTAGATCTTGAATTTTTATGAACCTCGTTTCGTTTTCAGCAATTCATGTAATAATGAATCGGGGAAGAAAACATATGACTGTACCGGCTACAAGAAAAAATTTCCTGATAGTCAATATGGGTCCTCACCACCCATCAATGCATGGTGTTCTTCGACTCATTGTTACTCTAGATGGTGAAGATGTTATTGACTGTGAACCCGTATTGGGTTATTTACACAGAGGGATGGAAAAAATTGCGGAAAACCGAACAATTATACAGTATTTACCTTATGTAACACGTTGGGATTATTTAGCTACTATGTTCACAGAGGCAATAACGGTAAATGCACCAGAACAATTTGGAAATATTCAAGTACCTAAAAGAGCCAGCTATATCAGAGTCATTATGCTGGAGTTGAGTCGTATAGCTTCTCATTTGTTATGGCTTGGTCCTTTTATGGCGGACATCGGTGCACAGACTCCTTTCTTCTATATCTTCAGAGAGAGGGAATTGCTGTATGATCTATTCGAAGCTGCCACAGGGATGCGAATGATGCATAATTATTTTCGTATCGGGGGAGTAGCTGCTGATCTACCTTATGGCTGGATAGAGAAATGTTTCGATTTCTGCGATTATTTTTTAACAGGAATTGTTGAATATCAAAAGCTTATTACCTGGAATCCCATTTTTTTGGAACGAGTTGAAGGAGTGGGCATTATTGGTGGAGAGGAAGCAATAAATTGGGGTTTATCAGGACCAATGCTACGAGCTTCCGGAATCCCATGGGATCTTCGTAAAGTTGATCATTATGAGTGTTACAATGAATTCGATTGGCAAGTCCAGTGGCAAAAAGAAGGAGACTCATTAGCTCGTTATTTAGTACGAATCAGTGAAATGGCGGAATCCATCAAAATTATTCAACAGGCTCTGGAAGGAATTCCGGGAGGGCCCTATGAAAATTTGGAAGTCCGGCGCTTTGATAAAGCAAGGGATTCCGAATGGAATGATTTTGAATATCGATTCATTAGTAAAAAGCCTTCTCCCACCTTTGAATTGTCAAAACAAGAACTTTATGTGAGAGTAGAAGCTCCAAAGGGAGAATTAGGAATTTTTTTGATAGGAGATCATAGTGTTTTTCCCTGGAGGTGGAAAATTCGTCCACCGGGTTTCATCAATTTGCAAATTCTCCCTCAGCTAGTTAAAACAATGAAATTGGCTGATATCATGACGATACTAGGTAGTATAGATATCATTATGGGAGAAGTTGATCGTTGAAATGATAATTGATACGACAGAAGTACAGGCTATCAATTCTTTTTCCAGACCGGAATCCTTAAAGGAGGTCTATAGCCTCCTATGGCTGCTTGTACCTATTTTTACTCCCGTATTTGGAATCACATTAGGTGTACTCGTAATTGTTTGGTTAGAAAGAGAAATATCCGCAGCGATACAACAACGTATTGGGCCCGAATATGCCGGTTCCTTGGGAATTCTTCAAGCTCTAGCAGATGGGACCAAACTACTTTTCAAAGAGGATCTTCTACCATTTAGAGGAGATATTCGTTTATTCAGTATTGGGCCATCTATAGCAGTCATATCCATTTTAATAAGTTATTCAGTAATTCCTTTTGGCTATCGTCTTATTCTAGCCGATCTCAGTATCGGTGTTTTTTTATGGATCGCTATTTCAAGTATTGCTCCTATTGGACTCCTTATGTCAGGATATGGATCGAATAATAAATATTCCTTTTCAGGTGGTCTACGAGCTGCTGCTCAATCTATTAGTTATGAAATACCATTAACTCCATGTGTGTTATCAATATCTCTACGTGTGATTCGTAGAACATGAACCCTTACTCCTTCTCCTTTCCTATAAAGAAAGGAACGAGGTTGAATGTCTTGAATAGATATCCTTATTTTTTTTATTCATCATTCGGGTCGATGAGTTAAACCAGATAGTTATATGAGTGAAACAAAACAGCTTGTGAATTCGCAGTAAGAAGATTGATTCTCATTCCCTATGTACCAGAGTAAGGTGGAAGTAAACAATAAGCAGTTTCCACTGCTTACCCCAAGATTGGTTGATTAGTCATCATGGCTTGAAGCGGGTGCAAAAGATCAACTGTATGGAGTTCATACTATTGTATGTATTACCATACCGGGGATCAATCAAAAATGAGTGGACGGTTAGGAACACCAAGGTACACAAAGGATTAGTAATGGAGATAATGTAAGGTATCCAAGGGGATATTTCTGCATAAAAGGAATCATAATGGGGGCTTTAAGTTGGTAGAAATGATCAAGCAGTACTTCCCCACGATTCCGATCCAGAGTACGCTCTTATCCACTGATTAAAGAAATGACTATCAGGAACGAAGTAATCCTTTTTTTTGAATCCCCCCTTTTGAGGGAGAAAGAAGAACGGGGAACGAAAAAAATGGAATACAATAGGAAAACTAACTGAATAATAAGAGATCTTTGTTTTTCCTTTCCCCATTCCATCCATATTCATACCGATAGAATTCTTATCATGATTCATGAACTTGTGTAGCGTCTAATTATTTTTCGTATCGAAAGATATGCGTCGAAATACCCTATTGATACAACGAGTATTTTATTGAAGGATTAAGTTATTACTAAACAAAGATCCTATTTTTTTATATAAAATAGAGGATGAGATAAATTCAGAAGCACTTTTTATTTTATTTGCTATTCTAGCAGACAGAATTTCATTGGTCTAATTCGGGACTCCCCGATGCATCTTTACTCTATCTACCCTACAAAAAAGCGAAGGTAATAAGAAAGCAGTCCTTAGATTTATTTGTGGCCTTCGAGGAGCCGTATGAAGCTGAGGTCTCATGTACGGTTCTGGAATAGCGATGGGAACAGTGATGTTATAATCGACTATGATTATCTAACAGTTCAAGTACAGTTGATATAGTTGAGGCACAGTCAAAATATGGGTTTTGGGGATGGAATCTGTGGCGTCAACCCATCGGATTCATAGTTTTTCTAATTTCTTCCCTAGCGGAATGCGAGAGATTACCCTTTGATTTACCAGAAGCAGAGGAAGAATTAGTAGCAGGTTATCAAACCGAATATTCAGGTATCAAATTTGGTTTATTTTACGTTGCTTCTTACCTAAATCTACTAGTTTCTTCATTATTTGTAACTGTTCTTTACTTGGGTGGGTGGAATCTCTCTATTCCGTACATATTCATTCCTGAACTTTTGGGAAGAAATAAAACGGGTGGAGTCTTTGGAATGACGATTGGTATCCTTATTACATTAGCTAAAGCTTATTTGTTTCTGTTCATTCCTATCACAACAAGATGGACTTTACCTAGGATGAGAATGGACCAACTATTAAATCTTGGATGGAAATTTCTTTTACCTATTTCCTTAGGTAATCTATTATTGACAACTTCTTCCCAATTGGTTTCATTGTAACAGAATACGATATTCTGGATTCATAATCTCTCTCAAGCAAGAGAAAGAAACATAAAATTATTCATGGATATCCACAAAATGTTCCCTCTGGTGACTGGGTTCATGAATTATGGTCAACAAACGGTACGAGCTGCAAGGTACATTGGCCAAAGTTTCATGATTACCTTATCCCACGCGAATCGTTTACCTGTAACTATTCAATATCCTTATGAAAAATCGATCACATCAGATCGTTTCCGTGGTCGAATCCACTTTGAATTTGATAAATGCATTGCTTGTGAAGTATGTGTTCGTGTATGCCCCATAGACCTACCCGTTGTTGATTGGAGATTGGAAACAGATATTAGAAAGAAACGGTTGCTTAATTATAGTATTGATTTTGGAATCTGTATATTTTGTGGTAACTGCGTCGAATATTGTCCAACAAACTGTTTATCAATGACTGAAGAATATGAACTCTCCACTTATGATCGTCATGAATTGAATTATAATCAAATTGCTTTGGGTCGGTTACCAATGTCAGTAATTGGAGATTACACAATTCGAACAATTAGGAATTCGACTCAAATAAAAATAGCCACGGATAACCCCCTTGATTCAAGAACGATTACAAATTACTAAGATTCCGTTTTGATCTAAAGGAGTGAAGTTTCTTTTTGGTTGGTTAGTAACTACAAAAGATAACTATTGATTGGTGAGAATCACGACTTGATTTGAATTTCAAATGGATTGATTCGTATATCCGTGATGATTTCGAAATATACAATTCTGAACTACTCTTTCGGATACGGAAACGGGATTGGTCCAATAACTGTATCTACATCAATCCACACGAGGATTCCATTCAATTAGGAACGTATCATATACAAGAAAAAAAAAAGAAAGATAGGGTAACCTCTTTTTTTTTTCTGGACCAGTCAGAAAGGTCATGAAATATTTCAACTTATTTATCTCTTACTTTAATATAATGGATTTACCTGGACCAATACACGATATTCTTTTAGTATTTCTGGGATCAGGTCTTATATTAGGAGGCCTAGGAGTAGTATTACTTACTAATCTAATTTTTTCTGCCTTTTCACTGGGATTGGTTCTTTTTTGTATATCCTTATTCTATATTCCATCTAACTCCTATTTTGTGGCTGCTGCACAACTCCTTATTTACGTGGGAGCCATAAATGTCTTAATCGTATTTGCCGTGATGTTCATGAATGGTTCAGAATATTACAATGATTTATATCTTTGGACAATTGGAGATGGAGTCACTTCACTAGTTTGTACAAGTATTCTTTTTTCACTAATTACTACTATCTCAGATACGTCATGGTACGGGATTATTTGGACTACAAGATCAAACCAGATTACCGAACAGGACCTTACAAGTAACGTTCAACAAATTGGAATTCATTTATCAACTGATTTTTATCTTCCATTTGAACTCATTTCAATAATTCTTTTAGTTGCTTTGATAGGTGCAATTGCCATGGCTCGTCAGTAATAAATACTTAGAAATTCAAAATCAAATAAAATCAATAAGGCTTTGTTTTTTTTGTTCTGTGTTATTATTATCACATCCATTTCCCTTCAGTTCCATTTTCTTTCATATTCTATTTTCTTTTCATATATTCAATTGACAGGGTTTGAGTTTTAGTTTGATATACTAATACCTTCCTTTGTTCCGTACTTGTTATATTCTAGTCAATCAAATCGGTTAAATTGTATTGTTGTTCATATTGAAATCAATGGAGATTGATGAGGAGTTGGTCAATGATGACCGAATATGTACTTATTTTGAGTGCCTATTTATTTTCTATCGGTATTTATGGATTGACCACAAGCCGAAACATGGTTCGAGCACTTATGTGTCTTGAGCTTATACTGAATGCGGTTAATATAAACCTCGTAACATTTTCTGATTTATTTGATAGTCGCCAATTAAAAGGAGACATTTTTTCGGTCTTTGTTATAGCTATTGCAGCCGCTGAAGCAGCTATTGGACCAGCTATTGTTTCGTCGATCCATCGTAACAGAAAATCGACTTGTATCAATCAATCCAATTTGTTGAATAAATAGTCGCATGATATAAATAAAGACAGATATATATATAAATGATATATACCAATTAGAATTAGCATGTATAACTCGTATGACCATGTTTGCTGAAAGGTAAGAAATCAAAGCATCGTGGACCTCTCTCATGAACAGATACAGAAACAGGATTGATTATGAAAAAAAATTACGATAAACCACCGATTCGTCTGGTGTCTACAATATATACATATACGTCAGTTACTACTTATTTTACCAGATCGAAAATAGATAACGTTCAAAAAATTTATAGATCCAATGTCACATTCAGTAAAGATTTATGATACATGTATAGGGTGTACTCAATGTGTACGAGCCTGCCCCACAGATGTGTTGGAAATGATACCTTGGGACGGATGTAAAGCTAAGCAAATTGCTTCTGCTCCAAGAACAGAGGACTGTGTAGGTTGTAAGAGATGTGAATCTGCTTGTCCAACGGATTTCTTGAGTGTCCGGGTTTATTTATGGCATGAGACAACTCGCAGCATGGGTCTAGCTTATTGATACGTTTCAGAAAATTCCACTTGAATCCATTTGAATCCATTTGATTACTCTTTACCGACAAAAACTCGCACTCGATAAAATAAAATAAAATAGATTATTCAGAGTGCGGGTTTTTCTGGTCAAAGTCTATCTTGTCTTTACCACGAGTTATTTTCCTTGGTTAACAATAATTGTTGTTTTGCCGATATCCGCGGGTTTGTCAATTTTCTTTCTCCCCCATAGAGGAAATAAGGTAGTTCGATGGTATACTATTTGTATCTGCTTATTAGAACTCCTTCTAACGACCTATGCATTCTGTTACCATTTCCAATCGGACGATCAATTAATTCAATTGGAGGAGGATTCTAAATGGATAAATATTTTTGATTTTCACTGGAGACCAGGAATTGATGGACTTTCCATAGGACCCATTTTACTGACAGGATTCATCACCACTTTAGCTACTTTAGCGGCTCGGCCAGTTACTCGAGATTCGCGATTGTTCCATTTCTTAATGTTAGCAATGTACAGCGGCCAAATAGGATTATTTTCTTCTCGAGATCTTTTACTTTTTTTCATCATGTGGGAGTTAGAATTAATTCCTGTTTACCTATTTCTATCCATGTGGGGAGGTAAGAAACGTATGTACTCAGCTACAAAGTTTATTTTGTACACTGCAGGAGGTTCCATTTTTCTCTTAATGGGAGTTCCAGGTATGGGTTTATATGGTTCCAATGAACCAACATTAAATTTTGAAACATCAGCTAATCAATCGTATCCCGCGACATTAGAAATAATATTCTATTTTGGTTTCCTTATTGCTTATGCTGTCAAATCACCGATTATACCCCTACATACATGGTTACCAGATACCCACGGAGAAGCACATTACAGTACATGTATGCTTCTAGCTGGAATCTTATTAAAAATGGGAGCATATGGGTTGATTCGGATCAATATGGAATTATTACCCCATGCACATTCTATATTTTCTCCCTGGTTGACGGTAGTGGGAACCATGCAAATAATCTATGCAGCTTCAACTTCTCCCGGCCAACGCAATTTAAAAAAGAGAATAGCCTATTCCTCCGTATCTCATATGGGTTTCACAATTATAGGAATTGGTTCCATAACCGATACGGGACTCAACGGAGCCATTTTACAAATAATCTCTCATGGATTTATTGGTGCTGCACTTTTTTTCTTGGCAGGAACAAGTTACGATAGAATACGTCTTGTTTATCTCAATGAAATGGGAGGAATAGCTATCCAAATGCCAAAAATATTTACCATGTTCAGTAGCTTCTCGATGGCTTCTCTTGCATTGCCGGGAATGAGTGGTTTTGTTGCAGAATCGGTAGTATTTTTTGGCATAATTACCAGCCAAAAATTTTTAATGCCAAAAATACTAATTACTTTTGTAATGGGAATTGGAATGATATTAACTCCCATTTATTCATTATCTATGTTACGCCAGATATTCTATGGATATAAGCTGTTTAATGTTTCAAACTTTGATTTTGCAGATTCCGGACCGCGAGAACTATTTGTTTCGATCTGTATCTTTCTACCCGTAATAGGTATTGGTATTTATCCTGATTTCGTTCTCTCGCTATCAGGTGACAAGGTGGAAGCTATTCTATCTAACTACTTTTAGAATTATAAATAGTTTTCATCAATAAGACAGAAACTCAAGTCAAATAATCCTTTGATTTCAAAAAAAAATAGTTCACTGTACAATGCAAAAACAAAAGAGAAAATGAAGTGAATTGGTCAGATACATCTCGATTTTTTGAGAACCGTTTATATTAAATGGTTCTCAAAAAATCGCACAAAGTTTTGTTCTATATATATGATATAGAACGATGTTCCTGTGTATTTCAGTCCATTTTTTCAATTAGAAGTTAATGTGAATGAACCGTAACTATGTAGACCTATTCCTAATAGATTGACCCCAAAATAGCATGTCCAAATTATAAGAAATCCCATAGAAGCCACAATTGCCGAATTCACACCTTGCAAACTCCGATTTGTTCTAGTATGTAAATAAATCGCGAATATGGTCCAAGTAATAAATGCCCAAGTTTCCTTGGGGTCCCAATTCCAATAAGATCCCCAGGCCTCATTAGCCCATACTGCTCCCGAAAGAATACCTATGGTTGAAAAGGTAAACCCTAGACTAATAATACGATAACTCCAATGATCCAATTGATGAGTCAATTGATACCTGTGATAGTTTCGAAATGAAGGAAAAGAAGTCTTTTGTAAAACATTTCTTTTTTCATTCAAGTAGTGGATCTCGTCAAATGAAAATGACTCCGTTAATAAATGATTGCTTTTACGAACAAGACCCATGTTTTTTCGAAATGTAATGACCAAAAAGGCTACTGATAATAACGATCCACATAAAAGAGCTGCATAGCTCAATAACATCATACTTACGTGCATCATTAACCACTGGGATTGTAGAGCAGGCACCAATATTGTGGATTGATGTATTTCGGTTGAAAGACCCGAAGTGGCAAAGCCTTGGGTAAAAATAGCGATTGGCGTGGTTATTGCGCTTAAATCACTTTTATGGTTCCACATTTTAGGAACCATATGAATAATGGAGAAACTCCAGGAAAGGAATATTAATGATTCATATAAATCACTTAAAGGAAAATGTCTCGAATAAATCCAACGAGTAATTAATAATCCTGTTATACAGAAAAAAGTAGCTATCATGCCCTTTTCTGATGAATTCCATAATCCTATGATTTCATGGACTAATAAGGCCATCAAATGAATCGTAATGACAATTGAAATGATCGAAAAAGAGATATGAGTTAATATATGTTCTAAAGTCGCAAATATCATAAAAAAATCATTAAAAAAAGGTCCCTCAATTACGGCATGGAAATTTCGAATTGAATACATTATAGAATCGAATGTACTCTTTTTAATGGGTGCCGCCACTCGGACTCGAACCGAGATGCTCTAGCACTGCTTCCTAAGAGCAGCGTGTCTACCAATTTCACCATGGCGGCTTGATCGCTATAATAATAGCTCATATTATGTTCAATTGTCGAGATTGAAGTATTCAATATAATTCATTTTTTTTTTAGGAGACGTTAGAATTGATGAATAAAGACTTGTTCAAATGAATATTTGAACGTTTACTAATCCTTAGTATCGTGGTATGATGTCATTTTTAACAACGGGCTTTCACGTAGTAGAATATAAGTTCTACTGGAACAGTTGGAACTAGGTGGTTATATCCTGAGTTGAGATCTAGAACTAAGAATTGACCTTTTTTTCTATATCATTTATATTCATTATTTATCTCATTTCATGGATCAGAAATGCAAAAAGATTTCTTTGATCAGAAATGCAAAAAAATTGCTTTTTCAATGAACAAAAAGAAAAAAGAAATAGGATTTTTTATGTATCACAATTGCATAACTACACCCAGTTTCTATGAATATATCTATTTAGATATAGATAGTTTTTTTGGTATCAAAACGATATTCACACTTGGGATCTTCATTGTGTACATAAATCGCGTGAGGATTTAGCAAACCGATTAGGTATTGAGCTGAACATAAAACAAATGAGTTTCATTCTCTATCGGAATTCTATTGTACTGTACATATTTTACTTAAAAAAGTGGATTTTTAAAAGTTATAAAATCGATTGCTATTTTTTTTATAAAGAAAATCCATTTATAAAATCTATCTATTGGGGTAATCGATGCTCCAGTCCAAACATAGGATAGGTTCGGGTCCGGATTACGGAAGATTGACTTCTTCTTTGTACATAAATATCCGTCTAAACGGGATCTGGGGGGTTTATTGATTAGGTCGAAACAAGAGTGAATATATGTAGTGATTCGGGGAGTTCCAAGGCAAAGTCTGAAAATCTATATTTTCATCAATTAGTTTCAATGATCCATTCATTTTTACTACAGATCTTATCCCTATCCCTTGCCTTGGGACAAAAATTTCAAAAAAGAAAAGGGAGTTCTAACGTCGTTCATACTTGTTTTAGATCTTCCAAAAATATTAATGATGTATAACTATGGGGGGGGATACATAATCTAATAAACTCCTAAAGAAAATCCCATTTTTGGTTATTGTGAAAACGAAATTGATGGGAAAATAACAATCCCCCATCTCGGGAATATAAAAATATACTCTAATTAGAATAAAAAGTGAATGAAACCTTGTATTTTGTGTTTAACTATTTCTTTTTTTTAATTGTTTGAAAACAATTAAAAAAAAGAAATAATACCCCTTTTTAGAACCCAATAGACAGAAGAATTCTTATTCTACATACCACAACAGCAATTCTATCTCATACAGATGAGTTCAAAACACTAGTTTGGAGTTTTAGTTAAAGTGAATTATTCATATTATAGATCATTCAATTCATCGAGTCATGTTGGTTCATTCATATTATTCTAGGGCTTTATTACTTGTTTGTCGCACAAAAAACTTTTTGAATGCCCAGTAAAAATAGATTTAGCTAAAGATAACGCTTTTACCGCGGCCCAATATCCCCTTCTCTTCCAAATATTTTTACGAATACGCTTTTTTGATATAGAAGTACGTTTCTTTGGAACTGCCATTTTTGGAAATAAAGAAGTTTTTTTTTATAGTTAGATGTGAAAGACATATATTATTCAAAATAGATCGTTCTTTCTATTCTTTATCCATAGTTATTCCATAACTGATATTTCGTTCATCACAGATAAAAATCTAGATATGTGTGCATCGCATATAATACACCGGGGAAAAAAAGAAATAGAAAAAAAAGTTCCAATTCATATTTCAGTCTCAGTATATTTATAGCTCGTCGTTTCCATTTTAAAAATCGAAAAGCTTAAAAAACTCTATTTGTGTTCTTTTATATTTTGATTTTGTTTATTTATTTGATTATTGCTCCTTCCGAAAGAGAGAAGAACTGGTGAATCGGAAACAATTAATAAGAATAAAAAAAGTTTTATTTTCTTATGGAACATACATATCAATATGCATGGATCATACCTTTGGTTTCACTTCCAGTTACTATGTCAATAGGATTGGGACTTCTGCTTGTTCCGACCACAACAAAAAATCTTCGTCGTATGTGGGCTTTTCCTAGTGTTTCATTGCTAAGCATAGCTATGGTTTTTTCGGCCGATCTGTCTATTCATCAAATAGATGGTAGTTCCATCTACCAATATCTATGTTCTTGGAACATAAATAATGATTTTTCTTTAGAGTTCGGCCACTTGATTGACCCACTTACTTCTATTATGTCAATACTAATCACTACTGTTGGAATCATGGTTCTTATTTATAGTGACAATTATATGTCTCATGATCAAGGGTATTTAAGATTTTTTGCTTATATGAGTTTTTCCAATACCTCTATGTTAGGATTAGTTACTAGTTCCAATTTGATACAAATTTATATTTTTTGGGAATTGGTGGGAATGTGCTCGTATCTATTAATAGGTTTTTGGTTCACACGACCAATTGCAGCAAATGCTTGTCAAAAAGCCTTTGTAACTAATCGTGTAGGGGATTTTGGTTTATTATTAGGAATCTTAGGTTTTTATTGGATAACAGGTACTTTCGAATTTCGGGATTTGTTCGAAATCTTCAATAACTTGATCCATAATAATGGGGTCAATTCTTTATTTGCTACTCTGTGTGCCTTACTATTATTCGTCGGTGCAGTTGCT